AAATGGCAATCCATAAAAAAACACCAATACTGACATCGGCTAGAACAAGGCGATATCCAAAAGGAATTACTAAATAACTTAGTAGAATTGATGTGACTGCTATGGATGGTCCGATACTGAATAAACGAGTATCTCCTCTTGATGGAAGAAGATTCTCTTTGAAAAGTAATTTTGTACCATCTGCTAAAGCTTGAAGAATTCCCAAAGGCCCGGCGTATTCAGGGCCAATACGTTGTTGTATCCCCGCAGATATTTCTCTTTCTAACCAAACAATTACTAGTACACCTATTGTGATTCCTAATACAGGAGTAAAAATAGGGACAAGCATCCATATGATCTCATATACCTCTTTTAAGGATTCCAATCTAAAAAAAGAATTGATAGCTTGTACTTCTGTTGTATCTATTATCATTTTAACGATCAACTTCTCCCATAATGATATCTATGCTACCTAGTATTGTCATAATATCAGCCAATTTCATTCTTTTAACTAATTGAGGAAGGATTTGCAAATTGATAAAACCCGGCGGTCGTATTTTCCATCTCCAAGGAAAAACACCCTTATCTCCTATCAGAAAAATTCCTAATTCTCCTTTTGGGGCTTCGACTCTCACATAAAGTTCTTGCTTTGACAATTCAAAAGTAGGAGAAGGTTTTTTACTGATAAATCGATAGTCAAAATCATTCCATTCGGGATCCCATACTTTATCAAAGCGCCGGATTTCTAAATTCTCATAGGGCCCCCCCGGAATTCCTTCTAAAGCCTGTTGAATAATTTTTATTGATTCTGTCATTTCACTGATTCGTACTAAATAACGAGCTAATGAATCCCCTTCCTTTTGCCATTGAACTCCCCAATCAAATTCATCGTAAGACTCATAATGATCAACCTTCCGAAGATCCCATTGTATTCCGGAAGCTCGTAGCATTGGTCCCGATAAACCCCAATTTATTGCCTCCTCTCCGCCAATAATACCTACTCCCTCAACTCGCTCTAAAAAAATAGGATTCCGTGTAATAAGCCTTTGATATTCAGTAACTCTTGTTAAAAAATAATCACAAAAATCCAAACATTTATCTATCCAGCCATGAGGTAAATCAGCAGCGACTCCTCCAATACGAAAATAATTATGCATCATTCGCATACCGGTAGCAGCTTCGAATAGGTCATATATCAATTCTCTTTCTCGAAAAATATAGAAGAAGGGGGTCTGTGCGCCAATATCTGCCATAAAAGGGCCAAGCCATAACAAATGCGAAGCTATACGGCTTAACTCTAACATAATGACTCTGATATAGCTGGCCCTTTTAGGCACTTGAATATTGCCTAACTGCTCTGGGGCATTTACAGTTATTGCTTCAGTGAACATAGTAGCTAAATAATCCCAACGTGTTACATAAGGTAAATATTGTATAATTGTTCGGTTTTCCGCAATTTTTTCCATCCCTCTATGTAAATAACCCAATATTGGTTCACAGTCAATAACATCTTCACCATCTAGAGTAACAATGAGTCGAAGAACACCGTGCATTGATGGGTGCTGAGGACCCATATTGACTATCATAAGGTCCTTTCGTGTAGCTGGTGCAGTCATAGGTTTTTTCCCGATTCATTCTTCCATGAATTGCTGAAAGCGAAAAGAGGTTCATCAAATTGCTGAAATTTAAGCGAAAATTCAAAACGACTCTTCAAATTAATGATTTTTTGTTTCTCGAATCTCCAATCGGCCGATTAATTCTTTATAACGTACTCTATTTTTTTTTGACAAATAGGCGAGCAGCCGTTGACGTTTTCCTATAATTTTACGCAGACCTCTCTGAGATAAATAGTCTTTTTTGTGCAATTCCAAATGTGAAGTAAGTCTCCGTATCCTATTGGTGAAACTCACTACTTGAAATTCAACAGACCCCTTATTGTCTTCGTTTTCCTCTTTCAAAATAATTGCACTGAATGGATTTTTTATCATAAAAAAGCTCCTTCTACCCTTTAATTTACATATAAATATATTTTATTTTATCGATCGGTAATAATAATATTAGTCATTTTAATGTAGTAATTAATATACACAAGAATTTGAATTTATTTATGGACTTCCAATTTCATTAATCAAATTTGAATTTGAGTTGGACAGGGATAAAAAAAGAGATGGTACGTTTTTACACTCACAACGTCAAATAATTTAGACCTAAAATTCGGAATATTCCGTAGATTCGTTTATTTTCTAGATTTTATCCAAACAAATTGATACGTCATTGATTTTGTATTAAATAAAAAAGATCTATATTAGACTGGGACGTAAGACAGGGCATATGTTGATCTGTTTGCTTTTCTATATGATACAGAATAGATAGGAAAAATGTACCATCAACCTATTTTGAATTGTGGATATATTCTTAACATACTAAAACGGCTTCCATTATTGGTATTAAACCAATATCTATTCATACAAGCTAAGTCTTCTAATCGATAATTAGGCCAAAGAAATAACTTTAATTTAATTAATTCGTTTTTATTTCTATCAAGATGTTTTTTTTGATCCAAAAAAGTATTCCTGCTTTTTATGTTCTTCTTGTTACAAAATACTGGATTTTTATCCACACTATTTAGATTCTTTGAGTTGAAAGAAATTAGAATTCTCAATTCTCTACGACGTCTAGACGATAAAATCTTTTCAGGAACGATAAAATCATAATGTTTTTTGTCTCTCTTTCGAATTATTATTTGATATCTTGGGATAGATTCATACAATTTTTTTTTATTGATATATCTTTGTTCTCGATATCTTTGAGGAGTTTGGTACTTACTCTTATGAACCAACGATATACCTACGGTTTGATACATAATAAAGTATCCGTCGTTTTTTACAGACAAACGGATAGGATCGATAAAAAATATCCCCTTTTTATTCAATTCTATAGGAGTCAATTTTTTTCGAATCACCATTATATCCAGATTTAATTCTTTCCTTTGAATAGACGATATAGTAGTATCTCTTGGATTTCTCAGTCCAAGCAAGTAACAATATATCTTGATATTATTGATCATTCTTTCAGTTAAATTCGGAATTAAACCATCGTCTATTATCCATTGAAAAAGCAAATAGTGTTTCCGTAAGAAAATAATTTCTGGTCTCATCTTATTCCGGATCTTATATTTTTTTTTCATTTTTTCTTGGTTTTGTGCATATGATCTAAGGCCTCTTCGTCCTGCGGGTTCTTTTTCTTCTTGATTTCGATTCATTAATTCAGAATATAATTTTTCATTCGATGGTCTAAAAAAATTCCATTTTTTCTTTTCATTAATGTTTTTCTTTTTATTTAAATTTAAAAGAAGTAATTTGCTTGGTATAATCCATGGTTTTGTTTTGTATACATTATAAAGTGGCACAAATTCTGGGAAGAACGTAAGTTTCAGATTTGTCGATATTGGGTTTAGGATTTCTTCATTCATTTCCATCCAATCAAAAAAAAGTTTCTTGTCATTGATTGGATTTCTTTCTAAATCTTGATGAATCGTCAGATAAAAAATATCGTTTTTATCCATTTTCTCAATTTTTTGGTAATTCTTACTTCCAAGCTTAGTATTTATATTACTGTTATAATCCATTTTGGTCCAGGCCTCAATATCTTTTTTTTGTCTTATAAAAAAATTGAGAATTGTCCAATCAAAATATTTTCTATCTGGATTTTTTTGCATATACATAATATCACCCTTTTTTAGATAATGATTTTCTAGATAATGATTGATAGGAATTTCCTCCAGGTTTTCAAATAAATTTTGTTTATAATTGTTATAATTAAAAGTAATTTTTTGGTTGTTTTTTAATTCTGATGGTGATCCATAAATAATATATGAGGACTTCTTAATTTCCGAATTAATAGATTTATATGATAAAAGATCATATATATAGTATTTTGGAAAATTATCTTTTTGGTTTGGTAATGGATATACTTTAAAATCCTTTTGTTTTTTGTGATAAAGTAATGGGTCTTTTTCATACGAATTCCTTTTTGTTAAATCTTTATTTGGGGTCATACCACCTTCATTTATTGTAGTTCGCCATTTTTTTGGTATTAATCCAGACCATCTAATCTGAGATAAATTATATTGATAATGACCTCTTAACCAGCTTTTCCATTGATTCGTTTCAGAACTTGAAAGTTTCGTATGTCTTAATTCGGAATTAAATATTCCTTGTGTTACAAAATAAATTTTTATTGCAGTCTTAAGAAAAAAGGGAGTTCCATGATACTCAAAAATAGATCTTAACTTATACAAATTAATAACTTGGGTTTGTGATAATTTGTAAAATACATATGCTTGTGATAAGGAGGATAAGTCAAAAAAAAGACGTGAATTTCTCTTACTATTTTTAATATTGTAAAGTGCACTTTTTAGAGTCGAAATAAAGTTAATTTCTTTTTTTTTTTTTTTTATTTCTTGGTTTGTTTTATTATTGTAAATGTATTTATCAAAACAAAAATTTCTTGATTCAAGAAGGAGTTGTGTAGGAATTCTGGCAATATGAATGATACATAGAAAGATATCGATGTATATTCTTTTAATGAAAATTTTTATAAACAAATCTAATTTATAGATTAATCGATTGCTTCTTCTTTTTATTTTTAAGATTTTAAAAAAAAAATTTGGTGATTTTTCTTTTCCATTAAAACTTGTTTTGTTAGGACTACTTCTTTTCTTGGGGTTACCGTTTTTTTCTTTCATAAGACTTTTTGTTTTATTTCTGATTGTGCTTGTTCTATCAGTCAGATTTTTAATTTTTTTTTCTCTCAGTGAATAATTTGTATTATCTGTAGGTTTAATTTTTCTAAACGAGTCGTGAATTATCTGATTCCTAATTATAGAATCTTTTTTTTGGTTAGTTTCGCCGGATTCATACACCTTTAAGAGTTCTTTTTTTATTTTTTTTATAAACAGAAATAAAACTTTTTTGATAACCACCCTTTTTGGTTCTTTTGAATCTTGTAGAAAATTTTTT